CCAAACCCCTACGTTGCTTCCTCTGTGGTGGACCTCACAGGGTTGCCAATTGCCCCCAGAAGCAAGCCCTCAATGCTTTACAAGCAGCAGTTCAAGGGCAAGCGGAGCACTCAACTCCTACTCTAGTCTAGTAGTTGTTGTTGAAGATGAAGGGGAAGAACCGAGGATGGGAGCTCTTCGGTTGCTTAATGCCTTGAAGGGGCAAGTGCAAGACAATAAGTTGCCTACAAGAGGGTTAATGCTCATTGATGTGAAGATCAATGGGAAGGCAACCAGGGCCATGGTAGATACCGGGGCAACTCACAACTTCGTAGCCGAGCCTGAGGCGAAGAGACTTGGCTTGAGACTAGAGAAGGACTCAAGCAAGATCAAGGCAGTGAATTCAGCAGCTAGGGCGGTTCATGGCACGGCTAAGGCAGTGCCGATCGAGATGGGAAAGTGGTCAGGGAGGACCAACTTAATGGCTATTCCCATGGATGACTTCCAAGTTCTCTTAGGGCTGGAGTTATTGTTTGAAGCTAAGGCAGTGCCAATGCCTTACTTGGAGTCCTTGTGCATGTTTGGAGAGAACCCATGCATGATTCCTGCGGCAACAAAGGGGAATGGTGATGGTGGATTGCTCTCAGCCTTGAAACTCAAGAAGGGGTTGAAGAAGGGAGAAAGAACCTATCTTGCTGCACTGAAGCTTGATACTACAGAGCAGAGCCAGCAGCCCATACCTAGAGAGGTGCTTGGGCTATTGAACCAGTATAAGGATTGAATGCCTAAGGAGCTTCCGAAGGCACTTCCCCCTTACTCAATAGGGGTCTATCGACCACCAAATAGAGTGGGTTCCTGGAGCAAAGCCGCCTGCCAAGGGACCTTACCGAATGGCACCTCCTGAGTTAGCTGAACTTAGGAGACAATTGAACGAGTTGTTGGAATCGGGCTTTATCCGCCCATCCAAGGCCTAATTATAGGTGTATTTTAGAGCACCTGTTCTCTTTCAGAAGAAGCACGACGGGAACCTAAGGTTGTGTATCGACTATTGGGCTCTCAACAAGGTGATGGTGCGCAACAAGTATCCTATTCCTTTGATTGCGGACTGCAAGATTTCATCAAAGAAGGGCAGTTGGGGTCGGCACGAGACTTTACAAAGTTGGACTTGCGGTCAGGATACCATCAGGTTCGTATCGCCGAGGGAGACGAACCCAAAACCACATGCGTCACGAGGCGAGGTATGGCTCGAGTTCTTGGTCATGCCGCCCTTCTCTTTCTTTAAAGGCTGACAAATGCTCCCGCTACCTTCTGCACGTTGATGAATGAGATCTTCCATGAAGACTTAGATAAGTTCGTGGTAGTCTACCTGGACGACATAGTGGTGTATAGCTCAACTCTGGAGGAGCATGTTGGGCACCTGAAGACAGTGTTCGAGTTGCTCAAGAAGAACCACTTGTACGTCAAGGAAGAGAAGTGTTCTTTCGCCCAGGAACGCATCACATTCTTGGGCCATGTCGTGGGTGCAAGACAAGTAAAGATGGATATGGAGAAGGTTAGGGCCATCCAAGAGTGGAAGACTCCTACCTCAGTGACCAGTGAACTACTATAGGAAGTTTATCAAGGCCTGTTCGGCCTTGAGGTTAAATCCAACACCACTTACGGAACTTTTGAAGAAGAACAAGCTTAGACTTAAAGGTGTGGCTTTAAGGAAGTGGATGGGAAGCGACATTACGTTGAAGGATCTCGAAGGTGGTTGAAGACACATTCCTTATTCTCTCTTTCTTTGAATTACTCGATCTTATTGACTATTCAAATCACTCTTTTCTTTATCCGTTCGAGAAAGCTCATTCGGGATGCTTTGATCCTTCTTTCATTCTTTAGAGGGGAGGGTGTAAATTTGAGGGCGTCATGGAAAAAGCAAAAAGAAAGCAAGCTTTTTTCTGATGTGATACGTCCAATCGATGAGGTCGTTTGCTGTGAAGTCGTTGGCTAACGAAGCTAGAGACCTTTTTGGCGGGGAGACGCGGCCTACTTAGAAAGCTCTCGGGTCATGAGGGGGATCAACTCTTCGGAGGCTTCCTCGGTAAACAAGACCATTCCGGTTCACCAAGTGCTTATTCTTACTATTCCTATTTTTGAATCCTATTCATGTTGAGTGAAGAGTCAAATCAGAAAGTGACTTTCCAGAAAAGTCACGATACGCGGGAAGCGGATCGGGCAGGGGAGCGATTGCGATATCTGATATTGTTTTTGTTGAATAGAATTCCATTTCAAACTTTCGTTCAAAAACCACTGCCAAAGCACTATATATATAACTATGGTGATCGTCCCATTCATTTGATAGGCGGACATTCCATCCAAGACGGGGTGGCCTTGCCAATACCACGACGACTACTTGTAACATGCTTCAGGCTGAAGTCCCATTAGTCCCGATCGATCTTCTCTTAGAAACCGTGTCCTAGCCACCCCAAATCCATTATTGGAACTACGAAAACTACAAGACCTGCAGGGAGAATCTGCA